AGCTCCTAATAATAGTGTTATTATGCCTATCAACGAGATTAAATTCATTATATGGGGTATAAGCATGAAAAGAGGGAGAAGGCGAGCTACAAGAAAAATCCCCGCTGCTACCATAGTAGCAGCGTGTATAAGAGCCGAAATAGGAGTGGGTCCCTCCATAGCATCAGGTAACCACACATGAAGGGGAAATTGCGCAGACTTAGCAACCGCACCGGCAAATAATAAAGCAGCACACAAAGTAACAAAGGAAAAATTAACTTCCTTATTATAAATCAAGTTATTGAGTATTTCGAATAAATCCCGAAATTCAAAACTACCTGTTATCCAATAAAAACCTAAAATTCCTAATAATAAACCAAAATCCCCTACACGGTTAGTTACAAATGCTTTTTGACAAGCATTTGCCGCAGGAGGTCGCGTAAACCAAAACCCTATTAATAGATAGGAACACATTCCAACCAATTCCCAAAAAAAATAAATTTGTATCAAATTTGAACTAGTAACTAATCCCAACATGGAAGTACTGAAAAAACTCATATAAGCAAAAAATCTCAAGTATCCTTGATCGTGAGCCATATAATTATCACTATAAATAAGAACCATGATTCCAACAGTAGTGATTAACATTGACATAATAGAAGTAAGTGGATCGATCAAGCAGCCGAATTCTAAAGAAAAATCATTATCGAGTGTCCAAGACCATACATATTGGTGGATAGAACTGCTATTTATTTGCTGAATAGACAGATTAGTTGAAAAAATCATGACTATACTTAACAATAAAATACTTGGAAAAGCCCACATACGACGAAGATTTTTTGTTGCTGTCGGAAAAAGAAGAAGTCCCACTCCTATTAACATAGGAACTGGAAGTGGAACGAGAGGTAAAATCCACCCATATTGATATATTTGTTGCATAAAAAAATTTAAATTCGTAATTAATTCTTTCCGATTTATCGGATTTTACTTCTTTTGAAAGGAGTCAATAAAAAAATGAAAATATGCACTAACTAAAATATAAAAATTTAGAATTTTTTCATTTTGATTTCTTTTGACTTATTCTTTCTGAATTTCTTCTAAATATTTCAAATATTCAAATCAAGAAGTTCCAATTGGTCAAATCATATGAAAGACAAAGATTAATTATGAGTCTCCTTCTAATTTGAAAATTCAAGTCAAATTTGGACAAGTTACTAAAAATATTCTTCTTTTTTTTTTAGAAAAATTTTATGCGATTTTACCATATCGTTCATAGTCCATTCTTTTCTTTTAGAATTTTAGAAAAAAAATGATCTAGAAAAGCGCAGATTTTTTTTGAACAATAGATGTCTTTCACATCCAGCTATACCAATGAGTAATCTCTTAATTTTTATTTAAATGGCAGTTCCAAAAAAACGTACTTCTGCATCAAAAAAGCGTATTCGTAAAAATTTTTGGAAAAGGAAAGGCTATTGGGCGGCGTTAAAAGCATTTTCTTTAGGGAAATCTCTTTCTACCGGGACTTCAAAAAGTTTTTTTGTGCGACAAACAAATAAAATAAAAAAATAAGTTATTAAGAAATAAAGCGGAAAACCTTAGAACAATATAAATCGACCTGACTCAAAAATGGAACCCTTCCGTTTCAAAAATCAAATTCCCCAATTCCATTTCCTGGTGAATTAATCAATAGGAAATGGAATTCGTCTGTTTACTTTGACCAAATTCAAACAAAGTTTTTTTAACAAAAAAACACAAGATACTCGATTTTCATTTTAGTATATTTTCTTTCCAGGACGGGAGTCTTATTTTTCCCATCAACCTATTTGTACTATAAATATTTTCTTTTTTGTACAACTTTCTTACTTGTGGATTTTCTATAAATTCTTATATAGAGCCCATATATCTCTCGCCATCAATTCACGCAAAAACACTTAATGAAAATATTCTGGATAAATATGTGTGAATTTGGAATAATCTAAAATATTTTTTTGTTCATTGATAAAACTTATTTTGGGGTTGTACTTTTTGAAATTAAAATCAAATAAATCAAAAACGGTAAATGAAAAAAATGTTTTTTTTTTGGGGGGGGGGGGGCTTAATTCATAGTAAGACTTGCTGGTTTTACAAGAGTTCCAGTCGAGAAGAGTCTAAAATCCACAATAAAACGAAAAACCTAAACTCAAATAATGAACCTTCGAGTACATATTTGAACAAATTTTTATTCATCGATTTGAATCTTTCCTCCAAAATATTTCACCCAATTGAATTCTTAAATCTAGACGATTTCTTATTCATAGGCTATTATGGGGTCAAGACAAGCCGCTATGGTGAAATTGGTAGACACGCTGCTCTTAGGAAGCAGTGCTAGAGCATCTCGGTTCGAGTCCGAGTGGCGGCATGGCATCTCCTAAAAAAATAAAATAGATCCTATAATGAATAATAATGAATTCAATTTCCGATTTCGATTTTATAATTAAGGAACTTTTTTTTTATGATATTTTCAACTTTAGAGCATATATTAACTCATATTTCTTTTTCGACTGTTTCAATTCTAATTACAATTCATTTGATAACCTTTTTTGTCGATGAAATCGTAAAACTATATGATTCATCCGAAAAGGGCATGATAATGATCTTTTTGTGTATAACAGGATTATTAATTTCTCGTTGGATTTATTCAAAACATTTTCCACTAAGTGATTTATATGAATCGTTAATCTTCCTTTCATGGAGTTTTTCCTTTATTTATATCGTTCCATATTTCAAAAAAGATAAAAATCTTCTAAACACAATAATTAGTCCAAGTGCTTTTTTTTCCCAGGGCTTTGCTACCTCAGGTCTTTTAACTGAAATACACGAATCCACAATATTAGTACCCGCTCTTCAGTCCGAGTGGTTAATAATGCACGTAAGTATGATGATATTAGGATATGTGGCCCTTTTATGTGGATCATTATTATCAGTATCACTTCTAGTCATTACAGTTAGAAAAAATAGAAGATTTATTTCTACGAATAATCGTTTATTCAGTTTAAACGAGTCATTTTTACTTGGTAAAGTCAAAGACATGAACGAAGGAAAAGGAAAAAATGTTTTACAAAAAACTTCTTTTTTTTCTCCAAAAAATTATTATAAGTCGCAATTGATTCAACAATTGGATTATTGGAGTTATCGGGTTATTAGTCTAGGATTTCTCTTTTTAACGATAGGAATTCTTTCTGGAGCAGTATGGGCTAACGAAGCATGGGGATCCTATTGGAGTTGGGACCCAAAAGAAACTTGGGCCTTTATTACTTGGATCATATTTGCAATTTATTTACATACTCAAACAAATATAAAATGGAAGGGTACAAATTCAGCAATTGTAGCCTTTATTGGATTTCTTATAATTTGGATATGCTATTTTGGAGTAAATCTATTAGGAATAGGGTTACATAGTTATGGTTCATTTACATTAACATCTAATTAAATACAAAAAGGGGGGGTTCTTACCACTTACCAATAGGAATAGAAAAGCATACAACGCATATCACTTTGCGTGAACTAGCGAGAGCCCCGTGACTTTGATTCGCGGGACTCTCGCTAGTTCTAGTTCAAATTCGTTTTTTTTGACTTAACACAAGAGAAGAAAAAGCCTTTTTTCATTGTACAACGAACCTTTTTGTAAACGATCTTATCGTTTTTTCATTTTTTTATTGATAAAAAAACGATCTAGAAAAAGAATTAGATAGGATAACTTCAACCTTTTCAACTGATAGTGAAAGAACGAAATCTGGGTATATACCAATACCGAGTACGGGTAAAAAAATAGAGATTGAAAGAAATAACTCTCGCGGCCCAGAATCAAAAAAATAATAGTTTGGGCCGTTAAATATCTTGTATCCATAGAACATCTGGCGTAACATAGATAATAAATAAATAGGGGTTAATATCATTCCAATTGCCATTACAAAAGTAATTAGGATTTTTGTCATTAAAAGAAATTTTGGACTAGTAACTAATCCAAAAAATACTATTAATTCGGCAACAAAACCACTCATACCTGGTAATGCGAGGGAGGCCATTGAAAAACTACTAAACATCGTGAACATTTTTGGCATTGGGATAGCTATTCCACCCATTTCATCAAGATAAAGAAGACGTATTCTATCATAAGTTGTTCCGGCCAAGAAAAAAAGTGCAGCACCGATAAATCCATGAGAGATTATTTGTAAAAGGGCTCCGTTGAGCCCCATATCCGTGATAGAACCAATTCCTATAATTATAAAACCCATATGAGAAACAGAGGAATAGGCTATTCTTTTTTTTAAATTCCGTTGACCCAGAGATGTTGAAGCTGCATAGATTATTTGCATTGCGCCCACTATTATCAACCAAGGAGAAAATAGAGAATGAGCATGAGGAAATAATTCCATATTGATCCGAACTAATCCATACGCTCCCATTTTTAATAAGATTCCGGCTAGAAGCATACAAGTACTATAATGCGCTTCTCCATGGGTATCTGGTAACCATGTATGTAGGGGTATGATTGGTAATTTGACAGCAAAAGCAAGAAAAAATCCAATATAAAATAATATTTCCAAGGCCACAGGATAGGACTGATTAGCCACTATTTCAAAATTTAATGTTGGTTCAGTAGAACTATATAAACCGACGCCCAGAACTCCCATTAAAAGAAAAATAGAACCCCCTGCCGTGTACAAAATAAATTTTGTAGCCGAATACAGACGTTTTTTTCCTCCCCACATGGATACAAGTAGATAAACGGGAATTAATTCTAACTCCCACATGAGAAAAAAAAGTAAAAGATCTCGAGAAGAAAATAATCCTATTTGTCCACTGTACATTGCTAACATCAGGAAATAAAATAATCGAGAATCTCGAGTAACCGGCCAAGCCGCTAAAGTAGCTAAAGTAGTGATGAATCCCGTTAGTAAAATGGGTCCTATAGAGAGTCCATCTATTCCTAATCTCCAATGAAAATCCAAAAAAAGGATCCATTTATAATCCTCCATTAG